TTCAATGGTCGGGCCTTAATTGTATATGTATATATATAATTGTATTATATAAATAAAATAAATTATAAATAAATAAAGAAAAATAATTTGAAAGAATAATAAAAAAAAAAATGGAGAAAAGCCGGCTATCGGAATCGAACCGATGACCATCGCATTACAAATGCGATGCTCTAACCTCTGAGCTAAGCGGGCTCATGTAACATAAATTGTACAAGTAGACTAATTTAGTAAACTACTGCTATTGAGATCTTAACTGTTTATTCTTAGTTATTTCATAATAAATATGATATAGATATAAATGTAGAAAATGTATAAATGTAGAAAATGTAGAAAAATTCAACTATAGAAACGAATAAAAGGGGGAAATCTAATTTTATTTTCAAAAAGATTTCATTTTGATATATTAATTTAGATCTATTTCTCAAATATATGTTTATCAATAAAAAATATCTAAATTTATTTAATTAGAGATTAGTATTTTTTTCCTAGTCACTATTCCTTTTACTATTTGTTAATATTGTTTTTTGCTATTTTACTATATAAATAAATAGAAATTCAAATAAAAATTTGTAGTACAAAAATTTCTATTTCTATGATATTTTTTTAGATTTATAATTAATTTGAAAAATTTGCTAATTCGAAATTAATAATACTAAATTGCCCTTTGTCGTTGTCATGTTTTTTTTATGATCTGCCCAAAGCTAAGAAAAGGGTAGATACAAAGAGAAAAGTGCAATCCAGACCATAATGAAACATTCCTAGGGTTTCATTCGGAAAGGGGAAACCTAAGACGAAAAAAAAAAAAGAATCGACCGTTCAAGTATTCAAAATAGCACACTAAAAATGATAGAAATAGGGACATGTATATATATAGAATATATTATAATAGATATATATTATGTTATAATAGATATATGTTATGCGGTATATATCTATATTGAATTTGTGGTTGGACTGTCTATAAAGATACGAAATCAAATCGGAGAAAACACTTTTCAATACAGGAATCGATATCTAATGAATTCAACGGTTCTAGCATAATATAATCGAAATGGAAATGAACAATAAAGGGTAAACGGCATCGTGATGTGTGTGATCCTAATTACATCACAAAAAAAGGGGATATGGCGAAATTGGTAGACGCTACGGACTTAATTGGATTGAGCCTTGGTATGGAAACCTACCAAGTGATAACTTTCAAATTCAGAGAAACCCTGGAATTAAAAATGGGCAATCCTGAGCCAAATCCCGTTTTCTGAAAACAAACAGGGGTTTCGGTTTCAGAAAGCGAGAATAAATAAAGGATAGGTGCAGAGACTCAATGGAAGCTGTTCTAACAAATGGAGTTGGCTGCATTGTGTTAGTAAGGGAATCCTTCCATCGAAACTTCCGAAAAGATGAAAGATAAACCTATATACATATGTGTACCTACTGATGTATACTTACTGAAATACTGTCGCCAAACGATTAAAAATGATTAATGACGACTCCAACCGGTTCTATAATTTTTTTATATCTATAATATATACGATAAAAAAAAAAATAATAATTTTTTTTAGAATCCTTTAATCGGATTAAGAATAAAGATAGAGTCCCATTTTACATGTCAATATCGACTACAAAGAAATTTATAGTAAGAGGAAAATCCGTCGACTTTAGAAATCATGAGGGTTCAAGTCCCTCTATCCCCAAAAAGACCCGGCTGCCTCCCTAATTTTTTATCTTCTCATTTTGTTAGTGACTCAAAATTGCTTATAGTTCTCAGTCATTCTCACTCTACTATTTCACAAACCAATCTGAGCAGAATTTTTTTTCTTATCACATCATAAACCTTGTATGTGATATATATGATACGTGTACCAATGCAAATGAGCATCTTTGAATTGAATAATGTATTCAATTTAAATAATTAACAATCTATATCATTATTCGTATTATTTGTACTGTATTGAAACTTACAAAGTTTTCTTTTTGAAGATACAAGAAATTCTACCAGGGCTTGGGTATTACTTTGTAATATCTTTTCATTTTTTTAATTGACATAGACCCAAGCCCTACATTAAAATAAAATGAGGGTGGTGTGTCGTGAATGGTCGGGATAGCTCAGCTGGTAGAGCAGAGGACTGAAAATCCTCGTGTCACCAGTTCAAATCTGGTTCCTGGCACATGAGTAATTTGTATGAGTATATTATATTCTACAAATTAATTTATATGGGTCAACATACATATTCAGTGTTCTAGTTATAGATCATGATACATACTTATCCATCTAAGTGTCGGAGCTAGACCCCTTACTAATTAAGTTTTATGTATCTAAAACGGGTAAAATAAATGATGGGTATTGTGTACTTTGTATTCAAAGTATACAAAAGAAACGAATTCCATTTTGTTTCTTCTTACTTTTTTATTTGTTCGTGTCTACGCCAGTAAAAAAAATGTTACTACTTCATACATAGCTGAAAAGGTAAATTTCAATTGGTTAGTTGAAAGACCAAAAAAT